ATTGTTACTCCTTAATTTTCATTTTGAATCTACTCCTTCGAAGAAAAGAAAATAAGTCTCTTGAAATTTTTAACCTCCGATTGTATCCGAACGAGAGGAATGTTGAAAAGTCACTACGAACCCGAAACATACCATTGGAAAGTGATTCAGTAATTAAACCTTCATGAATCCATTTTTGTTCTTTCATTCCAGGTAACCCCTTTAATTATCAACTCATGGAGTAGGAGTGATATTAGACAACCCTTCCTCTTTTTTCAAAAAAAAAATAGGAAGTTTTCCTACGGATGCAATTCGTAGATCATAAAGATCACCATATATATAACAAAATTTCTCCCCCGATTCCTTCTAGTCGAGCCTCTCGGTCTGTCATTATACCTCGAGAAGTCGAAAGAATTACAATACCCATTCCTCCTAAAATCCTAGGAATTCGTTGATGGTTGGAATAGATTCGTAGGCCGGGTCGGCTGATACGTTTTAAAACAGTTCTATATGGCCCTTTTCTATTCCTTCTATGTCGCAGAGTTGAAACCAAGAAATATTTATTGCTTACTCGATGTTTTCTCACATTTTCGATAAAGCCTTCGCGTAGAAGTATTTTAACAATGTTTTCAGTGATATTTGTAGATGCTATTCGAACCGTTCCTTTTTTATCCATGTCAGCATTTCGTATAGAAGTTATTATTTCGGCAATAGTGTCCCTACCCATGATGAACTATAATTATTTGTGCCTCCGGGTTTTTATATAATCAGCATGCTCTACTCTTTTTTTTTCATGAATTATTAAAGGTATATGCGTGAGAAACAATCTACTAATACATTCTACTAATTAATGGAATCTAATTCAGTTCAGATATCTTACTATGAACCTCCCTTTTTTTATGTTTTATTATGTTTTCATCTATTAGTATTTATTTAGAATCTATTTATAATACCTCAGGAGCTAATGAGACTATTTTAGTAAAATTCAACTGTCTCAATTCCCGAGCGATCGCACCAAAAACTCGAGTTCCTTTTGGATTTCCTTCTTGATCAATGACAACTGCTGCATTGTCATCATATTGTATTATCATACCATTGTCACGTTTGAGTTCTTTACATGTACGTACAATTACAGCTCTGATCACTTCTGATCTTTGTAGAGGCATATTGGGAACTGCTTCTTTGATTACAGCAACAATAACGTCACCAATATGAGCATATCGGCGATTACTAGCTCCTATGATTCGAATACACATTAATTCTCTAGCCCCGCTGTTGTCCGCTACATTTAAATAGGTCTGAGGTTGAATCATATCATTCTTATTATTTTTCTCTTTTTTCTTTCAATGCTAACTAACTAAAGGGCGAAGAAAAAAAGATTGTTTGTCCAGAAATAAAAAAACTGCGGTTTTTTCATCACAAGGCCCCTTTCCTTTCGTTCCATATCCCTATCCCGCAATAACGAATTGAGTTCGTATAGGCATTTTGGACGCAGCTATAGAAATAGCTTCTCTGGCTACAATTTCTGATACTCCACCCATTTCATAAAGTATTCGACCCGGTTTAACGACGGATACCCAATATTCGGGAGATCCTTTCCCCGAACCCATACGTGTTTCGGTAGGCCTTACTGTAACAGGTTTGTCTGGAAATATACGTACCCATATTTTTCCACCACGACGCGCATATCGTGCCATGGCTCGCCGCCCCGCTTCTATTTGTCTAGATGTGATCCAAGCGGGTTCAAGTGCCTGAAGGGCGTATCCGCCGAAACAAATTCGATTGCCTCGATAAGATATTCCCTTCATTCTTCCTCTATGTTGTTTACGAAATCTGGTTCTTTTGGGGTTATAGTTGATGGTTGTTTCTCAATGCCATCTCTACTGCAGAACTGGACATGAGAGTTTCTTCTCATCCAGCTCCTCGCGAATGAAACGATTAAATAATATTGTAATTGTATATATATATATATATATTTTGATTTTGAATTGAATGAATAATGAATCATGGAATTTTTTGAGATATAATCTGTCACGTACACGTAGGAATAAAATAAAATGAGAAATTCAATTTTATAATTAATGAATCCTCAAGGCTTTCGCGGGCGAATATTTGCTCTTTCAACATCCCTTTCATTCGTAGGGGCGTTCCATGACCTATCAGAATAAATGAATTGGTTCTTGGCTCGTTCCGCCATCCCACCCAATGAATCATTAGGATTCGTTTTCAAGGGAATCTTCCTCAGTCACAGGTTCTGTCGTTCCCATCGCTTCTCGATTAATGACTAGGCCCGAACTCTGCAATGGAGCTCCTAATAAAATTTGTTCCTGAATCAATCTTCTCAGTCTTTATTGACTCGGCGCTCTTTATTCTTTTTGATTTTTCGTATAAATTGTATTCATATTCATCGAATCTAATTATTAATTATGGACGAATACATTAATGCTTTATTACATTGCCTTTTATAAGATAGTTCATAGACCATACATATTGGAATCATATATCATTGCTATTCTTTTTCTTTCTTTCTCTCACCCCTCCATTTATCCATATCCCTTTGTTTTTGCTTCACAACCTTATAGATTGATTTTTCTTTTATGTAAAAAAAAATGCTTCAGTTGCTACAACAATATGATCAATACATCATATAGCGACTGGTTCCTTGGATCCAGATAATACGAAGCAATGAGCTGGTTATTAGTTATATAGTTATTAGTTCATACTAGGGGATGGCCCTTTGTTTTTTAATCCTAACCTAACTCTAAATAAAAAACCAACGAGTCACACACTAAGCATAGCAATTATATGGAGATGGAGTCAATCGAATTGTTATTCAACCCTATAGAATTAAGAATTCGAAAAAATTCTCATTTTTTGATTGAACGGAAAAAAATGAACGAGTTTGTGATTTTTTATTCAATTGCCGGATGGATGGAACAGAAAGACAACGAAAGGCCCATTATTCCTCGTCTGCAAATATCCAAATTTTGATTCCTAATGCCCCATAGATAGTTCGAACTGTATAGGAACAATAATCAATTTTGGCTCGAATGGTTTGTAGGGGAACCCTACCTTCTCTGATCCATTCGACACGTGCTATTTCCTTTCCGTCGATACGCCCTGCAATTTGTACTTGAATTCCCTTTGTATCTGCTTTTTCAGTTAATTCAATAGCTTTTTTCATTGCCTTTCGAAACGAAACTCTATTCTTTAATTGTTCGGCTATAAATTCTGCAAGAATATTAGGTTGTCCATACGGTTTTTCAACTCTTGTGATAGCAATGTTAAGTTTTTGGTTCACAGAATGAAATTCTTTTTGTGCATTGCTCTGTAATTCTTCAATTCCTCGCGGGCTGCCCTCTATGAACAATTTTGGGAATCCCATATATATTATGACCTGGATCAGATCGATTCTTTTTTGAATCTTTATGCGTGCAATTCCCTCGGCACCCGAGGATATTTTCCTATTTTTTTGTACATAATTCTTGATACAATCCTGTATTTTTTGATCTTCCTGGAGACCCTCGGAATAACTTTTTGGTTGTGCAAACCAAACAGAATGATGACTTTGGGTTGTACCAAGTCGGAAACCGAGTGGATTTATTTTTTGTCCCATAGCACCTCGCTATCTCTATAAGTCCATATCATTTCTCTATTAGCCCACGTCATTCTGTTACGATATAGCATATGATCCATCATATATAGATACCTCTCTATGACATCTGTATACTTATCTTTATATACCCATCCATATTTTCTTAACCATATGAAATAGTTTTTATCTTTAGATGTATCTTGCAATACAATAGTTATATGACAGGTGGGTCTTTTTATCGGATAACTACGTCCTCGGGCTCGGGGTTTTAACTTTTTCATGCTAGTACCTTCATTAACTTCAGCTTGACTAATGATTAAAGCCGTTTCGTTGAATCCCATATTGTGACTAGCATTTGCTGCTGCAGCATAAACTAATTTTAAAATGGGATAACACGCTCGATAAGGCATGAGTTCTAGTATCCTAAGTGTTTCCTCGTAGGGACGCCCACGAATCTGATCAATTACTCTTCGCGCTTTATGAGCAGACATACGTATATGTTGACCTAAAGCGTATACTTCTACATCTGGGTCACTCTTTATCATAAGGTTCACCTCCCACCAATAAACGATGAGCACCCATATCCACTTTATTAATTAATATATTAACGACGAGATTTATTATCGTTTCTCGCATGCCCCCGGAAATTCAGAGTAGGTGCAAATTCTCCCAATTTGTGACCTACCATACGATCTGTTATATAAATAGGCAAATGTTCCTTTCCATTATGAATAGCAATTGTATGGCCGATCATTGTGGGTATAATGGTAGATGCCCGGGACCAAGTTACGATTGTATCTTTTTCTGCCCTCGTGTTGAGCTTCGCAATTTTTATCAATAAATGATTAGCTACAAAAGGATTTTTTTTTAGTGAACGTGTCACAGCTAATTACTCCTTTTTTTTGTAAAGATGAGGAAACATATTCTATTTTCAATATTCTCCTATTTACTACGGCGACGAAGAATCAAACTATCACTATATTTATTCCTTTTTCTACTTCTTCTTCCAAGCGCAGGATAACCCCAAGGGGTTGCGGGTTTTTTTCTACCAATTGGGGCCCTCCCTTCGCCACCCCCATGGGGATGGTCTACAGGGTTCATAACTACTCCTCTTACTACAGGACGCTTACCTAGCCAACACTTAGATCCGGCTCTACCCAAACTTTTCTGGTTCACCCCAACATTACCCACTTGTCCGACTGTTGCTGAGCAGTTTTTGGATATCAAACGGACCTCCCCAGATGGTAATTTTAATGTGGCCGATTTACCCTCTTTTGCAATCAGTTTCGCTACAGCACCCGCTGCTCTCGCTAATTGTCCACCCTTTCCAAGTGTGATTTCTATGTTATGTATGGCCGTGCCTAAGGGCATATCGGTTGAAGTAGATTCTTCTTTTTGATCAATCAAAATCCCTTCCCAAACTGTACAAGCTTCTTCCAAAGCATACGGCTTTCTGGATGTATATGATGATATCTAGACAGATGGATCTCATATGAATCGTATGATGAAATACCACACGAGTGGATATATAGGAATCCAAATCTGCCGAATCACTCATGTTATGATCTTCTACATCCTAGGTCTCCCCGTTCCTTCATCTGGCTTATGTTCTTCATGTAGCATTCAGACCGAATGACTTTATGAAATTACGTCGATACTTCCACATATTACGGGTAACGTAGGAGACATCTCTATTTTTCCCGGGGGGGTAAAATTACCACTGCTTAGCTTTCAATTCGCCTCTGACCATCAAATGAAATGTGAATAACCCGTCCTCCTCTCTTTGAAACAAGGGGCGCTTCCGGCTCTATCGGTGCTTCAAACAATTTTGTCTTCTCCATATTACTATATCTCTAGAGTCAATAATTTTATATGAGGAACTACTGAACTCAATCACTTGCTGCCATTACTCTTCAGTTTTCTGTTGAGGTCTATCCCGTAGAGGTACTCAAATTGGATCAGTGATCGATTTCTAGGTTTCGTTGTAAACCTAATTGGTTACTTCCAATTACGTAAATCAATGGTTCAAACCGCACTCAAAGGTAGGGCATTTCCCATTGAGATAGGAACTTCTGTACCAGAAACAATGGTATCTCCAATGATAGCCCCTCTGGGATGTAAAATATATCTCTTCTCACCATCCCCATAGTGTATGAGACAAATATATGCATTTCGATTAGGGTCGTATTCTACGGTTACGATTCTACCAGATATGTCTTTTTCATTCCGTCGAAAATCGATTTTACGGTATAGACGCTTATGACCTCCCCCTATATGCCTTGCGGTAATGATTCCTCTGGCATTACGACCTTTACCACAACGACGCTGTCCATAGATCAAATTATTTCGTGGATTGGATTTCACTTGACTGCCGACGGCTCCATTGCGTGTGCTCGGGGTAGAAGTTTTGTATAAATGTATCGCCGTGTTATTAAGTATTTTGATTTAAGTTCTTTTCTTTCTAAGAGGTGGAATAGAATAACCCGGTTGAAGCGTAATGATCATACGTCTGTAATGCATTGTATGTCCCATAATGGGTCCCATTCTTCTACCCTTTCCCGGGAGTCGATGACTATTCATAGCTATTACCTTGACACCAAAGAAGAGTTCGACCCAATGCTTTATTTCTGTCCTAGTTGATCCTGATTCGACATTAGAAGTATATTGATTGTTCCCCAATAACCGAATACTTTTGTCTGTAAATACTGCATATTTGATTCCATCCATAAATCCATTTTCTTCCCTATGAGTTCCAGTATCGATAAGAATTCTATTTCTTACTGTTCATATGTTATGGTATGAATATACCATACCAATTCGTTATGTATGGATGATGAGATTTCATTGATACAGAGCCAATTCCAATAGACGTATTGAACGTTCCCGTTGGCGTGCATCCAGCAGGAATTGAACCTACGAATTTGCCAATTATGAGTTGGGCGCTTTAACCATTCAGCCATGGATGCGTAACGGGGATCGTCGTACATCGTGAATAACCAAATTCCAATTTAAATGAAATCCTTAGGAGGAATCAATGAAGCAGGAAGCAGTGAAACGACATCCATTAAAATCCTGGATCTTCGAATTGAGAGAGATATTGAGAGAGATCAAGAATTCTCACTATTTCTTAGATTCGTGGACCAAATTCGATTCCGTGGGATCTTTCACTCACATTTTTTTCCACCAAGAACGTTTTATGAAACTCTTTGACCCCCGAATTTGGAGTATCCTACTTTCACGCGATTCACAGGGTTCAACAAACAATCGATATTTCACGATCAAAGGTGTAGTAGTACTGCTTGCAGTAGCGGTCCTTATATATCGTAATCGTATTAACAATCGAAATAGGGTCGAAAGCAAAAATCTCTATTTGATGGGGCTTCTTCCTATACCTATGAATTCCATTGGACCCAGAAATGATACATTGGAAGAATCTTTTGGGTCTTCCAATATCAATAGGTTGATTGTTTCGCTCCTGTATCTTCCAAAAGGAAAAAAGATCTCTGAGAGTTGTTTCATGGATCCGAAAGAGAGTACTTGGGTTCTCCCAATAACTAAAAAGTGTATCATGCCTGAATCTAACTGGGGTTCGCGGTGGTGGAGGAACCGGATCGGAAAAAAGAGGGATTCTAGTTGTAAGATATCTAATGAAACCGTAGCTGGAATTGAGATCTCATTCAAAGAGAAAGATATCAAATATCTGGAGTCTCCTTTTGTATCCTATACGGATGATCCGATCCGCAAGGACCGTGATTGGGAATTGTTTGATCGTCTTTCTCCGAGGAAGAAGCGAAACATAATTAACTTGAATTCGGGACAGCTATTCGAAATCTTAGTGAAACACTGGATTTGTTATCTCATGTCTGCTTTTCGTGAAAAAAGACCGATTGAAGTGGAGGGCTTCTTCAAACAACAAGGAGCTGGGTCAACTATTCAATCAAATGATATTGAGCATGTTTCCCATCTCCTCTCGAGAAACAAGTGGGGTATTTCTTTGCAAAATTGTGCTCAATTTCATATGTGGCAATTCCGCCAAGATCTCTTCGTTAGTTGGGGGAAGAATCCACACGAATCGGATTTTTTGAGGAATGTATCGTCAAATATGCAATATGATGATTCCACAAGATCTATTTTCGTTCAAGTAACGGATTCTAGCCAATTGAAAGGATCTTCTGATCAATCCAGAGATCATTTTGATTCCATTAGTAATGAGGATTCGGAATATCACACATTGATCAATCAAAGAGAGATTCAACAACTAAAAGAAAGATCGATTCTTTGGGATCCTTCCTTTCTTCAAACGGAACGAACAGAGATAGAATCAGACCGATTCCCGAAATGCCTTTCTGAGGATTCCTCAATGTCCCGGCTATTCACGGAACGTGAGAAGCAGATGAATAATCATCTGCTTCCGGAAGAAATCGAAGAATTTCTTGGGAATCCTACAAGATCAATTCGTTCTTTTTTCTCTGACAGGTGGTCAGAACTTCATCTGGGTTCGAATCCTACGGAGGGGTCCACTAGAGATCAGAAATTGTTGAAGAAACAACAAGATTTTTCTTTTGTCCCTTCCAGGAGATCGGAAAATAAAGAAATGGTTGATATATTCAAGATAATTACGTATTTACAAAATACCGCATCAATTCATCCTATTTTATCAGATCCGGGATGTGATATGGTTCCGAAGGATGAACCGGACAGTTCCAATAAGATTTCATTCTTGAACCAAAATTCATTTTTTGATTTATTTCATCTATTCCATGACCGGAACAGGGGAGGATACACGTTGCACCACGATTTTAAATCAGAAGAGAGATTTCAAGAAATGGCAGATCTATTAACTCTATCAATAACCGAGCCGGATCTGGTGTATCATAAGGGATTTGCCTTTTCTATTGATTCCTACAGATTGGATCCAAAAAAATTCTTGA